TCATACAATAACTGTCCTAGTTCTACCGTATCTTTTGTTTCATTTCTTCTGGAACAATCATAAAAACTTTTTTGATTATGGATCTACTACCAGAAATTCAATGCGTAATCTCAGCATTCAATGTGTATTCCTGAATAATCTAATTTTTCAATTATTCAACCATTTCATTTTACCAAGTTCCACGTTAGCCAGATTAGTCAACATTTATATGTTTCGATGCAACAACAAGATTTTATTTTTAACAAGTAGTTTTGTTGGTTGGTTAATTGGTCACATTTTATTCATGAAATGGGTTGGATTGGTATTATTCTGGATACGGCAAAATCATTCTATTCGATCTAATAAGTATCTTGTGGCAGAATTGAGAAATTCTATGGCTCGAATCTTTAGTATTCTCTTATTTATCACCTGTGTTTACTATTTAGGCAGAATGCCGTCGCCTATTGTCACTAAGAAACTGAAAGAGGAAGAAACCTCTGTCACTAAGAAACTGAAAGAGAAAGAAACCTCAGAAACGGAAGAAAGCGATGTAGAAACAACTTACGAAATGAAGGAGACTGAACAGGAACAAGAGGGATCCACCGAAGAAAACCTTTGTTCGGAAGAAAAGGAGGATCTGGACAAAATAGATGAAACGGAAGAGATCCGAGTGAATGGAAAGGAACAAACAAAGGATGAATTTCAAGAGGCACGCTATCAAGATAGCCCAGTTTACGAAGATTCTGATCTGGAGACCCATCAAGAAGATTGGGAATTGGGAAGACTGAAAGAAGAGAAAAAGAAAAGAATAAATGCACGCTATCAAGATAGCCCAGTTTACGAAGATTCTGATCTGGAGACCCATCAAGAAGATTGGGAATTGGGAAGACTGAAAGAAGAGAAAAAGAAAAGAATAAATAAAAAGATTGACACATAAGAAAAATACAAAAATAAATAAGATGAGATTCGCCCACCTCCCATATATTTTATTCCTTCGCTCATAAAGAAACTTGCAACACCAATCCCATTTAGAATTCCATCAATTATATATTTATCAAAAAACTGAGTTAGCTCGGCTAAACCTCTTATACTCATGGTGAAAATCCCAGTATAAAAAATATCTATATAACCACGATTATATGACCAATTGTATATCATACCTTTTATTTTGTCCAGAATAATTCTTTTAGGACCTCTTTTGAAAAAGAAATTAATTAAGCCCAAATTTTTGAAAGATGAATAAATAGATGCATAAAAAAGAGATGCTATCAATAGTCCGAAAAGAGCTATACTTACTGAAAAAAAAGCATTTGAAAAAAATCCATACCAATCCTCAGAAGAATTCAATTTCTGATGAAAAAGGGTTGTCGATGGAGTTAACCATTTCGATAATAGATCCAAATCTATTGCTCCTCCGTTAAAAGAAATTCCTATTGATCCAATGAACAAAGTTAATAGTACTAATACAAGGAGAGGAAATAACATAGTATTGCTCGATTCGTGAGGATACATATAAGTGTATCTATTTCTAAAGTAAGTACTAAAGTCTCGTATCTTACTTCTTACATTCTTGTCAATTTTAGATATATTTTTTGAAAAAAAGAAATTACTATTGACTTTCTTAAGTTTCCCTTTTCCCCATAGAGATATTGAATAAAACGAGCTCTTTTTTGTACTACTAAGACTACTATAATCTTGAAAATGAATGCGCAAAAACCCATCAAAGGTAAGTAAGTACATCCTCAACATATAAAATGCAGTTAATCCTGTTGTGAACCAAGCTATTAGTGCGAAAATTGGTGAGTACAACCAACTATCGTGAAGAATTTCATCTTTGGACCAAAAACAAGCAAGAGGCGGAATACCACAAAGAGAAAGTGTACCTAAAAAAAAAGTAATTTTTGTAATTGGAACATATTTTGTTAAACCTCCCATAAGAACCATATTCTGACTTTTCTCTGGTGAATATCCAACGATAGGTTCCATTGAATGAATAATGGATCCGGATCCCAAAAACAATAAAGCTTTAGAATAGGCATGGGTGATCAAATGAAATAAAGCAGCTCGATAAGAACCTATACCTAGAGCTAACATAATATAACCCAATTGAGACATTGTAGAATAAGCTAAACTTCTTTTAATGTCTCTTTGGGCAAGAGCTAAAGTAGCTCCTAAAAGTACTGTTATTATACCTACTAAACAAATGAGATTCATTATGTAAGGTATAACTATGAAAAGAGGAAGAAGCCGAGCTACAAGAAAAATCCCTGCTGCTACCATAGTAGCAGCGTGTATAAGAGCCGAAATAGGAGTGGGACCTTCCATGGCATCAGGTAACCATACGTGAAGGGGGAATTGTGCGGATTTAGCAACTGCACCGACAAATAAGAAAAAGGCACATAAAGTAGCAAATAAAGAATTGACCCCATTATTATGGATCAAGGTATTCACTATTTGGAACAAATCCCGAAATTCGAAACTACCAGTTATCCAATAAAATCCTAAAGTCCCTAATAATAAACCAAAATCTCCTATACGATTAGTTACAAAAGCTTTTTGACAAGCACTTGCTGCAATGGGTCGTGTGAACCAAAAACCTATCAATAAATACGAGCACATTCCCACTAGTTCCCAAAAAATATAAATTTGTATCAAATTGGAACTAGTAACTAATCCCAACATTGAAGCATTGGAAAAACTCATATGAGCAAAAAATCGCAAATATCCTTGGTCGTGAGACATATAATTGTCACTATAAATAAAAACCAGGATTCCAACAGTAGTAATTAGTATTGACATAATAGAAGTAAGTGGATCGATCAAGTGTCCGAACTCTAATAAAAAATCATTATTGATGGTCCAAGACCATAGATATTGATAGGTCAAACTTCCATTTATTTGCTGAATAGACAGATTGGCCGAAAACCATATAGCTATACTGAGTAGTAAAACACTCAGGAAAGACCACATACGACGAAGATCTTTTGTTGCTGTCGGAATAAGTAGAAGTCCAAATCCTATTGACATAGTAACTGGGAGCGGAAAAAGGGGTATTATCCATGCATATTTATATGTATATTCCATAAGAAATCAAATTGTTTTTTTTCTTCTAATTGTTTCCAATTCACCAATTCTGATCTCTTTTGAAAAGAACAAAACAATAAGAAAAAAATAAGAAAAAGATCAAATACAAAAATACAAATATTGGAATTAAGACTTTTTGTTTTATTCAATATTTGAAATAAAAGTTGCAATAGGTTAGTCATATATCAAATAATATGATCGACTATTTAGTCAAGTTTATTACTTAGTTATTAATTAACTTAAAACTCTAGAAAAGAAAGATATTTTTGAAAGAATATGACATCTTATGAGATTTTGAATAATTGGATTTTCCCTTTACATTATATTCTAATTATGTAAAATGTAAAATTATGTAATTTAGAAATATATTCTATATTTCTAGATTTAAGATAGATTTCTTAGAAAATTCAGTTACAGATTTCTTTATCTCTTTCTATTCATATATTTAGAGTTATTTATACTCTATTTTGTATATTTTTTTTGTATATATTCCTTATATAAAACAATAACAATAAATATAAAATACCTATGTAATTATTACATTATGTAAATATAAGAATGAAGATAGAAAGTTGAAATCTATTTGTCTATGAAAATAGAACCCTTTATAGAATATTTTTATTTTCTTAATTTATTTTATTTTTTTCTATTTGTATGTTATGATATTATTGAGGTAAATTCGAAATTTATAGAATGAAGTATAGATAATGACTAAGAAAAAGTAATTTCTTTTGAACAATATATGTCTTTCACATACAACGATAAAAAGGAGTCACCTACCTTTTGAATGGCAGTTCCAAAAAAGCGTACTTCTCTATCAAAAAAACATATTCGTAGAAATCTTTGGAAAAAAAAAGGATCTTTAGAGGCAGTAAAAGCTTTTTCTTTAGCTAAATCTATTTCCACCGGACAGTCAAAAAGTTTTTTTGTGCGACAAAAAAAAGTCTTGGAAAAATATTAATTGACATGTTTCAAAGAACTTCCAAATTTCCATTTTTGAATTGGAAGACAAACGATTCAATTTTACTAATGTATTGTATTTCACTTCTCCTTATTAGTTTTATTAGTTCGAGCTAGGTAATATGAAAAATCAGCATCTTTCTTTCTACTTGATTCAAAGTACTCAGTATTGTGTATTTTCTTTTTTTTATCATTTTTTTTTCTTTTTTATAGTCTTTCTATATTTCTATTCTATTTCTCGAAATTTATATTGATTTATATTGAATTCGTGAGATGGTTTTTTCTTTCTTATGAATTGTGCTTTTCTATTTTGAAAAGCACAATTACAATAGACAAAGAAAAATCTGAATATTTCATTCTACTTTAATACTAAAGTGTTGGGTCTCAAAATCGTTAGAAAAAAAAAATTATGAATTTTATACCCCGACTGAGAACGAAGCTTTTGAGTTCTGACTGTTCTGGATAAATAAGAGCTAGGTTTCTAGTACGGGAAAGTTCATTATTAAAACTGAACTTACGAAGATGAAGATACTAATTAAGTATTATTTGAAGTATTATTGATATTGAACATTTTCATATGAATGGAAATGCATCTTTATTCACTGTTTCTTAAACTATATTGAATCATAGACAATTCAGCATGAATTTACTATTATTTATTAATATTTAGTTATTGAATATTTAGGGTAAGCCGCCATGGTGAAATTGGTAGACACGCTGCTCTTAGGAAGCAGTGCTAGAGCATCTCGGTTCGAGTCCGAGTGGCGGCATATATAATTATTAATTAATTATTAATATTAATAATATAGACACAATAGATCTAATAGAATATAAGATATTTTATAAGATATTGAAAATCTTATATCTTAGATTTTATTTATTTATTTAATCCTCTCCCCGATTTGAATTATTTAAAAGGGACTCTTATTTATGATATTTGCGACCTTAGAACATATATTAACTCATATTTCCTTTTCGATCATCTCAATTGTGATTCTAATTCATTTGATGAACTTATTAGTCGACGAAATCGAAGGATTACGTAATTCGTCAGAAAAAGGGATGATAGCTACTTTTTTCTCTATAACAGGGTTTTTAGTTATTCGTTGGATTTCTTCGGAACATTTTCCCTTAAGTAATTTATACGAATCATTAATCTTCCTTTCATGGAGTTTATCCATTATTCATATGATTCCGTATCTTGGTAATCATAAAAATGATTTAAGCACAATAACTGCACCAAGTGCCATTTTTACCCAAGGTTTCGCCACGTCAGGTCTTTCAAATGAAATGCATCAACCCGCAATATTAGTACCTGCTCTACAATCTCAGTGGTTAATGATGCATGTTAGTATGATGCTAATGAGCTATGCAGCTCTTTTATGCGGATCATTATTATCAATTGCTCTTATAGTGATTACATTTCAAAAAGAAATCGATTTTTTCAATAATTTTTTAAGTTTAAGGAAGTCGTTTTTTTTTGGTAATATGGAATATTTGAACGAAAAAGGAAGTGTATTAAAAAATACTTTTTTCCTCTCATTTCAAAATTTTTACAAATATCAATTAATTCAGCGTTTAGATTATTGGAGTTATCGTGTCATTAGTTTAGGGTTTACCTTTTTAACCATAGGCATTCTTTCTGGAGCAGTATGGGCTAATGAAGCATGGGGTTCTTATTGGAATTGGGACCCTAAGGAAACTTGGGCATTTATTACTTGGACCATATTTGCAATTTATTTACATACTAGAACAAATTCAAAATTGCAAGATCAAGGCGCGAATTCGGCATTTGTAGCTTCTATAGGATTTTTCCTAATTTGGATATGCTATTTTGGGATTAATCTATTAGGAATCGGGTTCCATAGTTATGGTTCATTCCAATTAATGTCTAATTGAATAAAATAAACTACATGAAGAATACATAAAAAAATCGTCTGATACACAATGAATTTTTGTGCGAGTTTTTGAGAACCTTTTGAATAATTCCTCTATTTAAACGGTTCTCAAAAACTTTAGATGTATCTCATTACAATTCTAATTCACCCTTCCCTTTTTTTTTCATTGTACAACGAAGAATCGTGAAAATATGAAAGTCAAAGAATTCTAAGACTTTCTTTTCAATTAATGAATTTTATTTCATTTATTATTGAATTTCATTGAATTTAAAAAAAGAATTAGTATCTATAAAAATAATTAGATACTAGAACTTGTACTTTGTAAACCGATAACGGGAGAACGAAATCAGGATAAATACCAATTCCTATTACAGGTAAAAAGATACAGATCGAAACAAAAAGTTCTCGTGGTCCAGAATCAAAAAAATTCGAGTTTGGAATATTGAATAGCTTGTATCCATAGAAAATCTGACGTAACATAGATAATAAAAAAATAGGAGTTATTATCATTCCAATTGCCATTACAAAAGTAATTAACATTTTTGACATGAAAAGATATTTTGGGCTGGTAATTATTCCAAAAAAGACTAATAATTCTGCAACAAAACCACTCATTCCTGGCAATGCAAGAGAAGCCATCGAGAAACTACTAAACATGGTAAATATTTTTGGCATTGGGATAGATATCCCCCCCATCTCTTCGAGATAAACAAAACGTATTCTATCACAACTTGTTCCTGCTAAGAAAAAAAGTGCAGCACCAATCAATCCATGAGATATTATTTGTAAAATGGCTCCATTAAGTCCCATGCCAGTTATAGAACCAATCCCTATAATTATGAAACCCATGTGAGATACGGAAGAATAGGCAATACGTTTTTTTAAATTGCGTTGACCGAGAGAGGTTGAAGCTGCATAAATGATTTGTATTATTCCTACTATAACCAACCAGGGAGATAATCTAGAATGAGCGTGAGCTAATAATTCCATATTGATCCGAATCAATCCATATGCTCCCATCTTTAATAAGATTCCAGCTAAAAGCATACATGTACTGTAATGTGCTTCCCCGTGGGTATCTGGTAACCATGTATGTAGGGGTATCATCGGCGATTTGACAGCATAAGCAATAAGAAAACCAAAATAGAGTATTATTTCCAATGCTGCGGGATACGATTGATTAGCTAATTTTTCTAAATCTAATGTTGGTTCATTGGAACCATATAAACCCATACCTAGAACTCCTATTAAGAGAAAGATGGAACCTCCGGCAGTGCACAAAATAAACTTTGTAGCCGAGTACAGGCGTTTTTTTCCTCCCCACATGGATAAAAGTAAGTAAACAGGAATTAATTCTAATTCCCACATGATGAAAAAAAGTAAAAGGTCTCGAGAAGAAAATGATCCTATTTGGCCACTATACATTGCTAACATCAAGAAATAGAAAAATCGCGGATTTCTAGTAACTGGCCAAGCTGCTAAAGTAGCTAAAGTAGTGATAAATCCTGTCAGTAAAACGGGTCCTATGGAAAGTCCATCGGTTCCCAGTCTCCAGTGAAAATCAAAAAGATTGATCCATTTAGAATCCTCCTTCAATTGGGTTAATGGATCGTCCAATTGAAAATGATAACAAAATACATAGGTCATTAGAAGGAGCTCTATTATACATATACATAGAGTATACCACCTATACGCCTTATTTCCCCTATGAGGGAAAAAGACAATTGAAGAACCCGCGAATATGGGCAAAACAATAAGTATTGTTAACCAAGGAAAATAACTCGTGATAAAGACAAGATAAAATTAGACCAGAAAAGCCCGTACTCGGGAGAAGAATAATATATTTCCTTTTCTCGAATACGGGCTTTTGTCGGTAAAGAGGAATCAAATGATTCAAGTGGAGTTTTTTGTCACATATCAATAAGAAAGACCCATGCTGCGAGTTGTTTCATGCCATAAATAAACACGGACACTCAAAAAATCCGTTGGACAAGCGGATTCACATCTTTTACAACCTACACAATCTTCGGTTCTTGGCGCAGAAGCAATTTGCTTAGCTTTACATCCGTCCCAAGGTATCATTTCCAATACATCCGTGGGGCAAGCTCGAACACATTGGGTACATCCTATACATGTATCATAAATCTTTACTGAATGTGACATTGGGTCTAGAAATTCCAGTTTTGAGCACAAAAGATTTTCGATCTGGTAAAATAAAATAAGAAAATGAAAGAAATCCTATATTTTCTATTGTAGACACCAGACGAATCAATGATTTATCAAAATTTGAAGAATCAATAGATTTTCTAATCTGTTTATGAGAAAGGGCCAAGATACTTTGATTTCCATTTAAATAACCATGAAATATGAGTTTACGAATTCAATTCATGTTAATTTTATTAGTTTTCTATATGTACATATACATAGAAATCTAGTATACAGAATATATAAATCTAATTAAGGTGATATATGATATATTATATATCAGATGAATGCATTTGTTATTAGGTTAGTGATAGAATAGGTTAGTAACTATAAATCATAAATTTATATGAAATAAGAAAATAATAATAGAATATTCTAATATAGAATCTAATAGAATTAGAATTCAATAGAATATAGAATATTCTATTATTCTAAAAGTCTTATGTTTTCATTTATATGTGAAAATATAATAATTATGACTAATTCTTCAGCAAATTCGATTGATTGATACGAGTTAATTTTCTGTTACGATGGATCGACGAAACAATAGCTAGTCCAATAGCTGCTTCAGCAGCCGCAATGGCTATAACAAAGATTGAGAAAATTTCTCCTTTTAATTGCCGACTATCAAATATATCGGAAAATGCGACAAGATTTATATTCACCGAATTCAGTATAAGCTCAAGACACATAAGTGCTTTAACCATGCTTCGGCTTGTGATCAGTCCATAGATACCGATAGAAAATAAATAAACACTTAGAAAAAGTACATGCTCTAACATCATTGATAAATTCCTCATCTATCTCGATTCATTTCAATATGAACGAACAAAAATTAAACCGATTCAGTTGACTAGAATAGAAGAATTACAGAACAAAAGAAGATATTCACAGTAGATCTAAATAAAATAGATTAAATTCTCATTCTTTAATTAAAAAAAAGAAGTTCTTATTATATTAGATTATTGACGAGCCATAGTAATTGCACCTATCAAAGAAACTAAAAGAATTATAGAAATGAGTTCAAAAGGAAGATAAAAATCTTTGGATAAATGAATCCCAATTTTTTGAACGTCACTTATTAAGTCCTGTTCTATAATCTGATTTGATCTCGTAGTCCGAAAAATTCCGGACCATGACGTATCTGGGATAGTAGTCATTAATGAAAAAAAAATACTTGTACAAACCAGTGAAGTGATCCTATCTCCAATGGTCCACAAATAGGAATCGTTGGAATATTCTGAACCGTTCATGAACATCACAGCAAATATAATTAATACATTTATGGCTCCCACATAAATAAGGAACTGCGCAGCAGCTACAAAATAGGAATTCAATGAAATATAGAATAAGGATATACAAACAAGAACCAATCCCAATGAAAAGGCAGAATCGATGGGATTGGTAAGTAATACTACTCCCAGACCTCCTAATATAAGAACTGATCCCAGGAATACTACAAGAATATCATGTATTGGCCCAGGTAAATCCATTCTGAAATAAAAGATAAATAAATTAGTCGAAATATTTCATGACCTTACTAAGGGTCCAGGAAAGAAACTATTTTTTTATATGATACCTTCCTAATTGAATGAAAAAAAAATGAATATCATTAGTATAGATAAAATAAAGTTATTTGGCTAATCCTACTTACTTTTTACTTTATTCCATTATTCCAAGCCAAATCTTAGTAATTGGTAATCGTTCTTGAACCAAGCAAGGTTTTTTTTTTATTTTTTCATTTGATTTTTTGAATCCATAACTGTTTGAATTGTGTAATCTCCAATTATTGACATTGGTAACCGACCTAAAGAAATTTGATTATAATTTAATTCGTGACGATCATAAGTGGAAAGCTCATATTCTTCAGTCATCGATAAACAGTTTGTTGGACAATACTCGACACAGTTACCGCAAAATATACAGACACCAAAATCAATACTATAATGAAGCAATTGTTTTTTCTTAATATCTTTTTCAAATTTCCAATCGACAATGGGAAGGTCTATTGGACATACGCGAACACATACTTCACAAGCAATACATTTATCAAATTCAAAGTGGATTCGACCACGAAAACGCTCTGATGTGATTGATTTTTCATAAGGATATTGAATAGTTACAGGTAAACGATTTGTATGGGATAAGGTAATTATGAAACTTTGTCCAATGTACCTTGCGGCTCGTATTGTTTGTTTGCTATAATTCATGAACCCAGTAATCATAGGTAACATATTTTAGATATCCATGAATAAATTTTATGTTTCTTTCTCTTGGTTTAGATAAGTTATGAATATAGAATATTCATTATTGTTTTTTCTTAATTTCTTATTTTTATTTATAGTTTATATAGTTTATAGTGAAACAAGTTGAAAAGAAGTTGTCAATAATAGATTACCTAGAGAAATAGGTAAAAGAAATTTCCATCCAAGATTTAATAATTGATCCATTCTCATCCTAGGTAAAGTCCATCTTGTTGTGATAGGAATGAACAGAAACAAATAAGCTTTAGCTAATGTAATAAAGATACTAATTGCTATTACAAAGACTCTAAACATTTTATTTATTCCAAAGAGTTCAGTAAGAGATATGTACGGAATAGAAAAATTCCACCCACCTAAGTAAAGAACTGTTACAAATAATGAAGAAACTAATAGATTTAGGTAAGAAGCAAGATAAAAGAATCCGTATTTTATACCTGAATATTCGGTTTGATAACCTGCTACTAATTCCTCCTCTGCTTCTGGTAAATCAAAAGGTAATCTTTCACATTCTGCTAGAGAAGACATTAGAAAAACTAGAAACCCTATGGGCTGACGCCACAGATTCCATCCCCCAAAACCATATTTGGACTGTGCCTCAATTATATCAACTGTACTTGAACTGTTAGATAATTATAGTCGATGATAGCATCACTGTTCCCATCGCTATTCCAAAACCGTACATGAAACCTAAGCTTCATACGGCTCCTCTATGGCCACAAAGAAATGTAAGGTAAGGACTAGTTTAGTATTATTGTTGGACCTTAGGTAAATACAATGTAAAGAGAATTTGGAGGTTAGAGAGTCCTCAATTCGACCAATAAAATTCTGTCTGCTAGAATAAGAAAAAGCACTTCTGAATTGATCTCATCCCTTATAATGTATAATGAAAATAATCAAAATTTATCTTTGTTCAGCAATAACTTAATCCTTCAATCAAATACTAGTTCTGTTCATAAATAGAAAGATTTGGGCATTAGTTAATGAATCATGATAAGAATTTCCATATGCATATGTAGGAAGAAAAAGATATTTTCTTATTATTCCCGTTTTATTCTTTTTTATTCTATTATCGTATTGCATTCTATTTGTCTTGTTCCTGTTCTTCTTTCTTAAAACTAAAAAAAAAAGGAAAGAAAATAAAGGATTAATTCGTTCTTGATAGTCATTTATTTAATCAGCGAATAGTAGCATACTCTAGATCGGAATCGTGGGGAAGTACTGCTTGATCATTTCTACCAACTTCAAGCCCTTATTATGATTCATTTTATTTCATTTTATGCAAAGTTTTATGCAAAAATCCCTTTTTTGATTTTTGATACCTTACATTATTTCCATTACTCATCCTTTGCGTACTTTGGTGTTCCTAACTGCCCACTTCTTTTTGATTGATCCCCAGTATAGTGATAAATAAAGTTGATCTTTTGCATCCGCTTCAAGATATGACGACTAAGAAAATAATCTCAATCTTGGGGTAAACAACTTATGTTTACTTCAATTTTCTTCTTGTACCCAGGGAATGAGATTTTTATTGTTTTACTGCAAATTGAGGAGCAGTTTTGTTTCACTCATATAACTATCTGGTTTAACTCATCGAACTGAAATGTAAAAAAAAAGATTTTTTTATTCTTTTATTTCATATTCATATTTCAATATTGAATTATATGAATTCTATTTCTATTTTATTGTATTACAATTCATTTTTTCTCTCTTTTCTAGAAAAGAGAGAAAAAAAGTTCATGTTCCAACGAATCACACGTAGAGATATCGCTAACACACATAGAGTTAATGGTATTTCATAACTAATCGATTGAGCTGTAGCTCGTAGACCGCCTGAAAAGGAATACTTATTATTTGATCCATATCCTGACATAAGAAGACCAATGGGGACAATACTTGAAAAGGCAATCCATAAAAAAACACCTATACTGAGATCAGCTAAAACAAGGCGATATCCAAAAGGAATTACTAAATAACTTAGTAGAATTGATATAAACCCTATAGAAGGTCCGACCCTAAATAAACAAATATTACTTCTAGATGGAAGAAGATCCTCCTTCAAAAGTAGTTTGGTACCATCCGCTAAAGCTTGAATAATTCCTAAAGGGCCGGCATATTCAGGTCCAATACGTTGTTGTATTGCTGCAGATATTTTTCTTTCTAACCACACAATGACTAATACCCCCATTGTGATTCCTAAGACAAGGGTTAAAATGGGGACAAAAATCCATATGAATCCATAAACTTCGTTTAAGGATTCTAATCTATAAAAAGAATTACTAATTTGTACTTCTGTCGTCATATCAATTATCATTTCAACGATCAACTTCTCCCATAATGATATCTATACTACCTAGTATCGTCATGATATCAGCCAATTTCATTCTTTTAACTAGCTGGGGAAGAATTTGCAAATTGATGAAACCGGGTGGACGAATTTTCCATCTCCAGGGGAAAACACTATTATCTCCTATTAAATAAATTCCTAATTCTCCTTTCGGGGCCTCTACCCTTACATAAAGTTCTTGTTTTAATAATTCAAAATTGGGTGAAAGTTTTTTAGTAATAAATCTATATTCAAAATTATTCCATTCGGAATTCTTTGTCCTATGAAAACGCCGGTTTTCTAAATTCTCATAAGGTCCTCCAGGAATTCCTTCTAGAGCCTGTTGAATGATTTTTATGGATTCTTGCATTTCACCGATTCTTACTAAATAACGAGCTAATGTATCGCCTTCTTTTTGCCATTTAACTTCCCAATCAAATTTATTGTAACACTCATAGCGATCAACTTTACGAAGATCCCATTGGATTCCAGAAGCTCGTAACATTGGTCCTGATAAACCCCAATTTATTGTTTCCTCCCCACCAATAATGCCCACTCCTTCAACTCGTTCCAAAAAAATGGGATTTCGCGTAATGAGTTTTTGATACTCAACAACTTCTGTTAAAAAATAATCACAGAAATCAAAACATTTATCTATCCAGCCATAAGGTAAATCCGCAGCTACTCCTCCGATGCGGAAATAATTATGCATCATCCGCATACCTGTGGCGGCTTCGAATAGATCATATATTAATTCCCTCTCTCTTAAAATATAGAAAAAGGGAGTCTGTGCACCGATATCGGCCATAAAAGGACCAAGCCATAACAAATGGGAGGCTATACGGCTCAGTTCCAGCATAATAACTCTGATATAACTGGCCCTTTTAGGCACTTGAACACTTTCCAATCGTTCTGGTGCATTTACTGTTATTGCTTCTGTGAACATAGTAGCTAAATAATCCCAACGTGTTACATAAGGCAAATATTGTATAATTGTTCGGTTCTCCGCTATTTTTTCCATCCCTCTGTGTAAATAGCCTAATATAGGTTCACAGTCAATAACATCTTCACCATCTAGAGTAACGATCAGCCGAAGAACACCATGCATCGATGGGTGGTGAGGGCCCATATTAACTATTATAAAATTTTTTCTTGTAACCGGTACAGTCATATTTTTTTCCTGAAATCATTATTTCATGAATTTCTTAAAATGTGAAATCTAAAAAAAAAGAATTAAAAAAGAACAAGGATAAATAATAAGAAAATAATAAGAAACTCAAAGAATAAATTCAAAATTAATTAACGAATTTTTGGTTCCCGAATATCTAACTGATCCGTTAATTTCTTATAACGCACTTTATTTTTCTTTGACAAATAAGTCAATAATCGTTGACGTTTTCCCAGAATTATTCGCAGACCCCTTTGCGATAAAAAATCTCTTTTGTGCAATTCTAAATGCGAAGTAAGTCTCCGTATCTTACTGGTGAAATGGAATACTTGAAATTCAACAGACCCACTATTTTCTTCTTTTTCTTCTTGTGTAATAACTGAGATGAATGAATTTTTGATCATAAATTGAAATTTCTATCTTTCTTTTCTGTGGGATTTTACCAATCAGGAAAAATAATAATATTTATTATGCCAGTTATTTTCATCTAGTATACATCAAAATTGGATTTCATTCATATACTACTTTGGTTTTTTATTTCTGTGGTTTATGTTTTGTATATTTGTATTAAATATACAAAACATATATGTATTCACGAAAGAGAACAATTTCTTTTTTTACTTAAAAGGATTCCGCTCTTCCTAGTGAAAATTGATACACTATGAAATCGGCATCATGTATATCATGTATTAGAATATTACACAGTGTATATTTTTCGGCTTTAATCTACCGAATATGTTACATGATATGTAGGAAATCCACTATCAATTTTTTTCATTTTTCATTGGAATTGAATCCATTCTGAATTGTGAATACATATGTATTCTTGACATACTGAAACGACTGCTGTTATTGGTATCAAACCAATAGCGATTCATACAAGCTACATCTTCTAATCGATAATTGGGCCAAAGAAACAATTTGAATTTAATGAAATTTTTTCTATCTGTATTAATATGTTTGTCCTCATTCAAAAATTGCCCACAGTTTCTTATTTTGTTTTCATTGCAAAATCTTGGATTTTTATCCACAACATTAAAATTTTGGGAATTGAAACAAATTCGAATTCGAAATTCTCTACGACGTCTGGGAGATAGAATATTTTCAGGAACAAGTAAATCATAATGATTTTTGTCTCCACTCAAAAATATGTTGCTGTGTCGTGCAATGGGTTTTTCAAATCCCCTTTTCTCCATATATCTTTTTTTTGTGTATTTTTTATTTGTTTGGTGCTTCTTATTATCGACCAATGAGATATCCATAGTTTGATATACAATAAATCTTGCGTCCCTTCGTATAGATAGACAAATTGGTTCAATAATAAATATTCCCTTTCTTATCAATCCTGCAAGAACTAGGTCCTTTTGAATCAGCATTTCATTTAGATCTATTTCACCTCTTTGAATCGAAAATATAGCAATTTCCTTTGGATTTATCAGTCTAAGTAGGAGACAATATATCCTGATATTTTTCATTATTTTATTATTTAAGAGATCAGCCCATCTTAGTTGAAAAAGGAAATATTTTTTCAAAAAGAAATCTAGTTCCATTTTCTTTTTTTGTTTTAGTAGATTCCATACAAGATTTCTTTGGACCTGTTGTTCGTTTTCTTCCTGCTTGAAATTTCCTAATTCAAGATCTTTTTTTTTATTAGATGATTTTTTTTTATTTACATTAATGTTTTTACTTTTTTCATTTCTAGAAAAAGAAGAAAATAGTGATTTGATTGGGATGATCCAAGGTTGAATTTTATATACATCAAAAAGTAGCACAAATTCTGGGAAGAACCAAGTTTCTAAATTGGATCTAGTATCATGATTTGATGCGGTATCATATAACCTTTCTTTATTCATTCCCATGCAATCAAAAAAGAAATTGCATGATTTGATCTCTTGAGAAATTGTAGGATAAAAAAGATCTTTTTTTTCCATTTTTTTTAAATTCTTCATTTCAGCCTTAGTATTTTTCTGAATCTTGATGCCAATATGTATATCGGTCCAGATATCAATATTCTTTATAAAACAAAGATGAAGAATTTTACAATCAAAATATTTTCTATCCAAATTTAGATTCCTATCATTTGTGTTCCTATCAATAAGATATCCTTTTTCTAAATAATAATTACTAGGTGGTATACTTACTAATACATAAAATGATTCAGGTTTCGATGTATTGAAATGATATGGAATTTCTTGGTTCCCATTTCTTTCTATTTCTAATGTTGATCCAGAAATGTATAAATTAGGGAGACTTATGTATTTATATGATAAAAGATCATATCTGTAATGTTTTTTCCATTTGTCTTTTTGACTCATAAATAAATTTACTGCATAGTCATTTTTATTCATGGAAGAAATGAATTGGTATTTGTTATATAAATCCAATTGGTTTGATTCTTTGTTTTGAATCATACAATTTTTATTGATTCTATTCCGCAATTCTTTAGGTACTAATCGAGACCTTTTTTTTTGAGATAAATGATATTGATAATGACCTTTTAACCAGTTTTTCCATTCGTTCATTACATACGTATGAATTTTATTATGTCTTGATTTGGAATTAAATATTCCGTGTATCATAAAATAGTCTTTTAAATTATCCTTTAAAAAAGGATAGCTCCCTTCATATTGAAGTACAGGTCTCAAATGATACTTATTAAGTAATCGGTTTTGTGATATTTTGTAAAAAACATATGCTTGGGACAGGGAAGATAAGTTCCAATAAGTATTGGAATTTTGATTGATATTAGTAGTATTATCAGTATTTGAAAACAATTTTTTTATAGTCAAAATAAAATTCATTGTATTTTGATTTGTTTCATCAATTCCTTCTTGTTCTTTATTTATTTCATTGTTGTAAATGGATTTATTAAAGATCTTTTTTGTTGATTCAAAGAAAAGTTGTGCATTTATCTTAGAAATGGTAATGGTACATAGCAAAATATCTATGTATATTTTTTCAATGAATGATTTGATAAAGTAGTGTGATTTACGCATTAATCGGATATTTTTCCTTTTAAATATTTTCCAAATATTTTTCTGTGATCCCGATCTTTTATTATCATAAATTAGAACTATTTCTTCTTTTTTTTTGTCTTTTGCGGTTCGTTCAATTTGATTCCTGATTTTGATTGTCTTATCAGAAAGATCTTTCATTCTTCTTTCTATTAGTGAATAATTTAACCAATTCATCGTTCGATTTATAACTGACAATTCGTGAAGAATCTTATTATTTCTTTTGAAATCTTTTTTATTTTCGTTCGGTTCATATACTTTTTCTTTCCTCAATTCAAATAAGAAATTTGGATTGACTTTCTCCAGTTTTTTCATTATTAGTTTGATAACTCGAACTATTTCGATGACTCCTTTTGTTTTTTCCTTTCTAACTTTTAGAAAGGGTTTTCTTTTTTTATTTAAAGATTTTAGAACTTTTAAAAATCCCTTTTGGAGTTCTTTATAAATAGGTTCAAAAAAAAAAGGTCGTTTTCGGGGAGAACCAAAGGGAAGTTCCGCTTCCATTCCCCAGACTGTTAAAAAACAAAAATCTGTTTTTTTCTCTTTTTTTTTCATTAGATCTCTATGATGAGATCGTGCCTTAGATTTTCTCCAAGGTTTTAGACAGAAAGGATATAGAATCTTTATCTGAATACCATCTATTAACCAATCTTGGGGAAACTCTTTTTCTGATAATTGAACACCATTATAGGTGCATTTAATATGCATTTCTCTATTCCATTCCTTAAAATCCTCGTACCACTCGGGAACTCGGAATAATAACATACGAAAAATATTTTTGGCTATTATTAATGAAGGTAATATAATGTATTTTCTAAGAAAAGATTGGGTTATTAGCATCAAACCTCTTATTACTTGAGTAAATATAAAGCTATCCCAAGCTTCTGATATTTCTATCTGTTCATTTTTATATATTTTTTCCTCTTTCTCCTTTCCTTCTTTTGTATCTTCATTTTCAAAATAGGAAATTTTTAGTTCTGATTCTTGTTCTCTGCCCATCCAATTCCTAAAAATGAGATTCTTCAGTTCGTTGATATCAAAAAACGAAAAAAAAGATGTTTTGTCTAGACGATCCAAAAAGAGTGGGGAATGTACATTTACTTGAAAGAGGTTCCAAATAACTGTTTTACGTCTTTGAGCGCGCATGGATCCTTTGATTAGATTGCGGCGAAAATCCGATTGTTTTGAGTAACGTATAAAAGACACCTTTCCCATTTGATCATCATTTTTATCAGTGTTATTCCTATTTTGAATACTAGAAATAGAATTGGTATTCTGATCATTATCGTTATAAATTCTTACACGTTTGGCTCTTCTTGAATAAATCGCAAAATCTTCTTCCTCCAATGCTTCTTCATTTTCTTCTTCCTCTTCTTCCAACAAATTCTCGGTTAATTTGTATGACCATCGAGAAACCTTTTTACTGACTTCTTCTATTCTAATTCCAACAGGTTTCTTTTTCATTTTTTTTTGATCTTTTGTATGTGTTGTAATTACATCAAATACAAATTGCAAATATTTTGCTTGACTTTCTGAATCAATTCCTTTTTCTTCTGTAGAATTCAAAAATGATTGACGGTGAAGTTTTACGGAATCATTAAGAAGTAGATCATGAATCTTATTTATAAAAAAGAATTCTACTAAATCTTTTGTATCTGTATAAGTATTCATGATTGCGCGTGAATAGAATTCTTTTCTCATTCCTCGATATAGTCCGTTGAAAAAAGGATCATATGCTTTTGGTAAGCATTTTCTTTTTTTTTCATCATCACATAATAGGGTTCTTTTTTCAAGCATATCCAGACTAGGGGATCCCTCGTTTTTTTCTATAATTTTGATTCGGCTTCTCAATTCATTGTTCAAATTGCGCTTTTTTTTTTCATTAGTATAAATCCAAGAATTATAAAGATCCTCGTTGTATAGTTTTTCTATTATGTACAAAGAAATTCTTTGTTCTAGCATTTCCGAAAAAGTCGATAAACTGGGTGGATATGTAAAGGATATTGTTTGTTTCCCATCACTTGTACATGTAGAAAAAAAAAATTGTGACATTTCATTGCGTAAAGCATTTTCTAATTTTTCATTTTTTATATATCGTAATGGACGATTCCATCGTTTATAATCGAAAAGAAAAGAGACAAAAGTTTTTTCAACCCTTTCACTTTCAACTTCAACCCAATTTATTCTTTTCTTTTTCTCTTCTTTCAGTCTTCCCAATTCCCAATCTTCTTGATGGGTCTCCAGATCAGAATCTTCGTAAACTGGGCTATCTTGATAGCGTGCATTTATTCTTTTCTTTTTCTCTTCTTTCAGTCTTCCCAATTCCCAATCTTCTTGATGGGTCTCCAGATCAGAATCTTCGTAAACTGGGCTATCTTGATAGCGTGCCTCTTGAAATTCATCCTTTGTTTGTTCCTTTCCATTCACTCGGATCTCTTCCGTTTCATCTATTTTGTCCAGATCCTCCTTTTCTTCCGAACAAAGGTTTTCTTCGGTGGATCCCTCTTGTTCCTGTTCAGTCTCCTTCATTTCGTAAGTTGTTTCTACATCGCTTTCTTCCGTTTCTGAGGTTTCTTTCTCTTTCAGTTTCTTAGTGACAGAGGTTTCTTCCTCTTTCAGTTTCTTAGTGACAATAGGCGACGGCATTCTGCCTAAATAGTAAACACAGGTGATAAATAAGAGAATACTAAAGATTCGAGCCATAGAATTTCTCAATTCTGCCACAAGATACTTATTAGATCGAATAGAATGATTTTGCCGTATCCAGAATAATACCAATCCAACCCATTTCATGAATAAAATGTGACCAATTAACCAACCAACAAAACTACTTGTTAAAAATAAAATCTTGTTGTTGCATCGAAACATATAAATGTTGACTAATCTGGCTAACGTGGAACTTGGTAAAATGAAATGGTTGAATAATTGAAAAATTAGATTATTCAGGAATACACATTGAATGCTGAGATTACGCATTGAATTTCTGGTAGTAGATCCATAATCAAAAAAGTTTTTATGATTGTTCCAGAAGAAATGAAACAAAAGATACGGTAGAACTAGGACAGTTATTGTATGAGGTCTACCCAATGCTAGATGCAGAGGCGC